ATTTTTTTATTTTATTGTCTTTTTTGTTTGTTCTATTTTTATTTTTCTTTCAGATTAAAAAAAACTCCTATATATATATTTCCATATCGAGGTCAAAAATTCGAATGTTTTGTCTATTTACTTTATTTCTTTTTTTTATTTGTCTGTCAAATTACTTAATAATGTATTGAATTAATTTAATAATAAGAAACTTTCAGTTTCTTTCTCACATACATTAATTACAGGAAAAATATCGTACGCATCGATATCAAAAGAAAATATTTGATACGCGAAGACATGATTTAATGGATTTTTTATATTATTTCTAATTTCTATTATAGAAATAATAGAAATGTAAATTGATCTTTTCTGGTGTTCGGAAAAAAATGTTTCAAAAATTCAAATAAAATGACTTGTTTGTTGAAACTTGGAATAAGTCCTTCTTCCGCATGAAGAAAAGAGGTCATAGCAATTTATTCCTATAGAACCTCCAGGAACAAGAAGATTTAATTGGAAATATCTACAGGTTCTTACGGAGTCCAAACCAAAAAAGAAATATTAAATAAAATCACTGTTCGAATTTCATCTCTATCAAATTTGAATATCAGAATAGTAAATATAGTTATGATTCGATAGGTTAGGTCCACTTACTTTTTTTTAGAATCTTTCCTATTTTTTTGATTAAAGAATAATGCTCCACTTTTTAACTAGAATTACTTTACTATGATACTATATTCGAATTCATTAGAATGATAATTCTAACTTCTTAGAATTAGAATTCAAAATTCCATTTTCTCTACGATTCCTTAGTTTGTTTTTAATAAACAAACAAATAGAAACTTATTACAAATATCAACAATATCCCTATTCTTCCTTAAAATATAAATACTACTACTGCTGGCATTTTCTGAAAAAAAAAAGTAAAAAGCCCCTTATCGGATTTGAACCGATGACTTACGCCTTACCATGGCGTTACTCTACCACTGAGTTAAAAGGGCCTCGTTTGATTCAATTACTAAATAAAAGGAACTAGCCAATATGACTAGTACATCTATTTGTTACCGCATATACTTATTATATAGATGGGATTAGAATGTACAGAGATATATTTTATTCGCATAACGACTCATCAAGGAACAAAAAATTAGATTTACCTAGTGAATAAAATATAATTAAAAAAGAGTTTATTTTATTACTATTCGATTTAATCAATATCAATGGAATGAATTATTTCAAAACTTATTCTTGAAGTCATCCTCATCATAACACGAAATTCATTTCGTTGATACATGTACCCACCAATTCAAATATTTCATCGAATCATTGATAAATGGATTCAATTTATCCTGTCTCTCAACCAAATTCTTATTGAAAAACGATTTTCAATAACTTTTCATCCCTATCCTTTTTATCCGATTTCCATTCGTTTCTTTTATTTCTCGGCTTAGTATTCGATATAAATATACCTACCGAATTTTAACAATGAATGCAAGTGAAAGAAATGAAATTTGAACCCCTCGTCCTTTCCAACAAACCAATCATTCCAGGAAAGGGTTTTATCTTTCTTTTGCATTACTTATCTTTTTTCTATTTTTTAAATAAATGGTTGGAATAAACAATTTCGAAATCTAAATGATGAATAACAAAAAATTCTATGGAATTCTGAAAGATGGAAAAATTCTTTTGATCGAATCATATCATTCCATTATATTGACAATTTCAAAAAAATGTTCATACTATGAACGTAGTATAATGGCGGTCGGGCAAGTATGCCCCCATCGTCTAGTGGTTCAGGACATCTCTCTTTCAAGGAGGCAGCGGGGATTCGACTTCCCCTGGGGGTAGGGTACTACGAAAGGAAGTTGATCATGGATTATCAATAAAGACTAAAAGTTCTTCTTCCTATTCCTGGGTCGATGCCCGAGCGGTTAATGGGGACGGACTGTAAATTCGTTGGCAATATGTCTACGCTGGTTCAAATCCAGCTCGGCCCAAGAATTTGCCGATCCACCATGAAATGATATAACCCATTTGTTGCTCTCCGTAAATGACTGATGTGCTCTGATACGGAAAAATCAAAATATGAAACATCCCTAGTGCTATTTCTTTTTTTCCGTATTACATATTTTTTCTACAAATTCGGATTGATCTAGATTCATATCAGGATCTGTAAATATGAAGTCTAAGGAAAAGATGAAAATAAACAAAAAAGACTCTTTTTTTTATTTTCGTTGATTTCTTTTTCAATCTATTTGGCAATAACGAACGGATTACTCGTAATCTTTATCGATCTCATTAAAATATATATCTATATATTAAAATATATATCTATATAGATATCAATATAGACATAAATCCACCTCTTTCAGTTACAGTACAACCTAAAATAGAAAAAGAAAGGGTTTGAATGAAACCGAAGGAATATGTATGTATGTTGTACACTTTTTTCCCTGGGATTGTAGTTCAATTGGTCAGAGCACCGCCCTGTCAAGGCGGAAGCTGCGGGTTCGAGCCCCGTCAGTCCCGATGGATAAAAATCCAATAAAAAAAACATCAATTCATTTTTTGTGTGAAAGGGAATAAAAATAACAAAAAAAATATCATTCCTAATAGGGATCCCTCTTTTTTTTTCTTTCTTCGTCGGAACCTTTACCTTAAACTAAAAAAGAAAAAAGGGGGGGGGTTTGATTGTATCAGAAAAAAATGTTTTAATTTGGTATGGTATGGATGAAAGATCTTCCTATGTTATACTATTGAATTCTCGACGATGAATCAATTTGATAGCTCAGATATTGTTATTCGTGATATTGATCTGATTTTATATCATCGAAATTTATACCATTGAATTTACCGAAGAAAGATTTATCATCTCTATGGGATTAAATCCCGAATTATTTATTGGAAATTTAATAGAAATAAAACATAGAGATTATGGAAGTAAATATTCTCGCATTTATTGCTACTGCCCTGTTCATTTTAGTTCCTACTGCCTTTTTACTTATAATTTATGTAAAAACAGTAAGTCAAAGTGACTAATTTCAACTAAAGATGACTTCTTAATTCTTATCAATGCAATGAATGATTGAATAAAAAAAAATGAAAAAGGGTTTTCATTTTGGGTCTTAGTCTTAAATAAAATGATCGGACTACAATCAACAGAATTCTATGAATTAGAGATAGTATGGTAGAAAGAGAAATCAAATCTATTTCTTTCTACTATACTACCTATCTATTATTGTAGTATAATATAATTTATTGTAGTATAATATAATTTTACTATATAAAAATAAAATATGTAAAAAGAAAAATGAAAGTTTAAAATGGATCAATCTAAAATATGTGTATCTTCATATTCATATATATATGTATATATATATAGAATTACAATTACATATAACATATATAATGTACATAGTCATAGCATAGTGTACCAATTTTTTTCTTTGTTTCATCTATTTGATTTGTATTGATTTCAATCAATACAAAATAATCAAAAAGCAACTCTTATTCTTCCGATTCTCATTTTTATATTTCTTATTATTTTTACAATCTCGATATCATATTAAAAAAAGGAGGGGGTCAAAAAAGTAGGAATGGGAGGTTGAGGTTACGCGGTTCCTTATTTTCCATATATAACCTTGGTAAGGGTAAGAGTCAGTTCATCGAAATAGAAATTTTAGGAAGAATTCGGTTGGAATACGAGTAAATTTCCTATTATTTTGTATTCCCTTGATTTTCAAAATACTAACATTGGAATAATGCAAATATTTGTTTGATTGAAAGAGTATTTTTTATTTCTATATTATCCATAGAATACATTACACTACTAGAATACAATGGAATTCCGAAATGCAGATACATTTTCTATTTTAATTCAATTAATTAGTATTAATTAAATACTTTAACTTATAATAGTTAAAAAAAAGCCTAGCAATTGAAACTTTGATCCCTTAACTCAATTATTAGTATCCTTATAGTCCACTTCTTCCCCATACTACGAGGGAAAGGGAAAATGAAAAAACTACCATTAAAGCAGCCCAAGCAAGACTTACTATATCCATGTAAATTTTGTCTCCTATTTCTATCAATATGAAAAAATTATTTCATTATTGTTCACAAATTATTATTGTATTATTATTTATTTTCTTTTGTATTATTTACTAATAATACCATAACTAATAATACTATAACTATAATAGTAGTGGAATTGCTAGTACATAGTCAAAAAAAGATTCTGGGCTAATACTATTGACAAAATAATCCAATCAATTCTATTAGAACATCTAACAAGTCCTTATATGATTTTTAGTAAAATCGTAAAACATTAAGGATAAAAAAAATTCTATCAAAAAACATAATACAAAACGTAATACACTATTTCAAATCTCTTGTCGATCAGGCGACACCCGGATTTGAACTGGGGAAAAAGGATTTGCAGTCCCCCGCCTTACCACTCGGCCATGCCGCCAAAATTCATATATATATATATGAGTATATGAGAATAACCCCCATTTTTTTTTTCAATTGAAAAAAAAACTTTCTCCATTTCAATTATAACAGCAATTGTTAGTATATGTAAACCCTAGAACATAAATTTTAATTGTTACACAGATAATGGTACATTATCAGTATATAATACCTATATTCTGGGAAATTTTCAACAAATTCTCATGCTTCTCCTTTTTTTGACAATTTTTCATTAAATAGATTGATTAAATAGAAAATAAAAATTTAACACGACATATCATGTACTATCCCGAACGAATAAGACTCCCATAAAGTAAGAGACATATCTATCTAAATATCTATATATAGATAAATAACTATAGCTGGAGTTAGATCTGCACATGTTTAATAAATTATTACACACTCTAATAATATTCTCCAACAATTCTAAAAAAAAAAAGGTAAAAATATCTCTCTTCTATGCAAATTCGAATTCTTTTGAAAACAATGGAAAAAGTTAAGTGCTAAAAAAATCAATTCTATACTGTTTCTAATTATTAGATTAGATCTTTATCTCATCGAACAGAGCAAATCCCGAATTCATTTTTTTGGGGGGTATCGAATCGAATTGGAATATGTAATATCATAATCATAATAATGGTAAAAATAAAATCCATTTTTTGTTTTGATATTCCTTAAAAAACCCTGAAATCTAGATGGAATTTTTCAATTCGTTTCGATTTTATATTCGAATTTCGATTCTATCTGTTTGTTTTGTTGCAAATTTGAGTATAAAATTCTATTTTATTATTTATTTATTCCTCTTTTCATAATAGGTATTTGGGTTAGGTAAAATTTCATGTAATTCAGTAAAAAGAACAGAAATTCCATTATTGCTAAATCTATTCATGTGATTTGATGAAGAATGACAGCAAATCGTGGGATATTTTTCTATAAAATTCGTGAGGAAATTGAAAATGCTTGGGGGTGAAAATGAGGGAATGTCTACATTACCCGGGTTGAATCAGATACAATTTGAAGGGTTTTGTAGGTTCATTGATCGGGGCTTAATAGAAGGACTTTTTAAGTTTCCAAAAATTGAGTATACAGATCAAGAAATTGAATTTCAATTATTTGTAGAAACATATCAATTGTTAGAACCCTTGATAAGCGAAAAAGATGCTGTATATGAATCACTTACATATTCCTCTGAATTATATGTATCCGCAGGATTAATTTGGAAAAGCAATAGGGACATACAAGAACAAACTATTTTTATTGGAAACATTCCTCTAATGAATTCCCTGGGAACTTCTATAGTAAATGGAATATACAGAATTGTAGTCAATCAAATATTGCAAAGTCCTGGTATCTATTACCGGTCAGAATTAGACCATAACGGAATTTCGGTCTATACTGGCACCATAATATCAGATTGGGGGGGAAGATTAGAATTAGAGATTGATAGAAAAGCAAGAATATGGGCTCGTGTGAGTAGGAAACAGAAAATATCTATTCTAGTTCTATCATCAGCTATGGGTTCGAATTTAAACGAAATTCTAGAAAATGTTTGTTATCCTGAAATTTTCGTGTCTTTCCTCAATGATAAGGAGAAAAAAAAAATCGGGTCAAAAGAAAATGCCATTTTGGAGTTTTATCGACAATTTGCTTGTGTAGGTGGAGATCCAATATTTTCTGAATCTTTGTGTAAAGAATTACAAAAAAAATTCTTTCAACAAAGATGTGAATTAGGAAGGATTGGTCGACGAAATATGAACCGAAAGCTGAATCTTGATATACCTCAAAACAATACATTTTTGTTACCGAGAGATATATTGACAGCTGCGGATCATTTGATTGGAATGAAATTTGGAATGGGTACATTTGACGATATAAATCATTTGAAAAATAAACGTATTCGTTCCGTAGCAGATCTATTACAAGATCAATTTGGATTGGCCCTAGTTCGTTTAGAAAATATGGTTAGAGGAACTATATGTGGAGCAATTAGACATAAATTAATACCGACTCCTCAGAATTTGGTAACTTCAACTCCATTAATAACTACTTATGAATCTTTTTTTGGATTACATCCATTATCTCAAGTTTTGGATCAAACCAATCCATTGACCCAAATAGTTCATGGGAGAAAATTGAGTTATTTGGGCCCTGGAGGATTGACGGGGCGAACTGCTAGTTTTCGGATACGAGATATCCACCCTAGTCACTATGGACGCATTTGTCCAATTGACACGTCTGAAGGAATCAATGTTGGACTTATTGGATCCCTAGCAATTCATGCGAGAATCGGTAGTTGGGGGTCTATAGAAAGTCCATTTTTTGAAATTTCTGAGAGATCAAAAAGAATACGCATACTTTATTTATCACCAAATAGAGATGAATATTATATGGTAACAACAGGAAATTCTTTGGCATTAAATCGAGATATTCAAGAGGAACAGGTTGTTCCAGCTCGATACCGTCAAGAATTTCTTACTATTGCATGGGAACAGGTTCATCTTCGAAGTATTTTTCCCTTCCAATATTTTTCTATTGGAGCTTCCCTCATTCCTTTTATCGAACATAATGATGCGAATAGAGCTTTAATGAGTTCTAATATGCAACGCCAAGCAGTTCCGCTTTCTCGGTCCGAAAAGTGCATTGTTGGAACTGGATTGGAACGACAAGTAGCTTTAGATTCAGGGGTTTCCGTTATAGCCGAACATGAGGGAAACGTCATTTGTACTGAAACTGACAAGATCATTTTATTTGGAAATGGAGATACTCTAAGCATTCCAGTAACTATATATCAACGTTCCAACAAAAATACTTGCATGCATCAAAAACCTCAGGTTAAGCGAGGTAAATGTATAAAAAGGGGACAAATTTTAGCGGACGGTGCTGCTACAGTTGGCGGCGAACTCGCTTTGGGAAAAAACGTATTAATAGCTTATATGCCATGGGAAGGTTACAATTCTGAAGATGCTGTACTCATTAGTGAACGTCTGGTTTATGAAGATATTTATACTTCTTTTCACATACGGAAATATGAAATTCAGACTCATATGACAAGCCACGGTTCTGAAAGAATCACTAATAAAATTCCACACCTAGAAGCCCATTTACTCCGAAATTTAGACAAAAATGGAATTGTGATCTTGGGATCTTGGGTGGAAACGGGCGATATTTTAGTAGGTAAATTAACGCCTCAAATGGCGAAAGAATCCTCGTATTCCCCTGAAGATAGATTATTGCGAGCTATACTTGGCATTCAGGTATCCACCTCAAAGGAAACTTGTCTAAAATTACCTATAGGCGGTAGGGGTCGAGTTATTGATGTGAGATGGATCCAAAAAAAAGGGAGTTCGAGTTATAATCCAGAAACGATTCGTATATATATTTTACAGAAACGTGAAATTAAAGTAGGTGATAAAGTGGCCGGGAGACATGGAAATAAAGGTATCGTTTCAAAGATTTTGTCTAGACAGGATATGCCTTATTTGCAAGATGGAAGATCCGTTGATATGGTCTTCAATCCATTGGGGGTACCTTCACGAATGAATGTAGGACAGATATTTGAATGCTCACTCGGATTAGCGGGAGGTATGCTAGATAGACATTATCGAATAACACCTTTTGATGAGAGATATGAACAAGAGGCTTCAAGAAAACTAGTGTTTTCTGAATTATATGAAGCCAGTAAAGAAACATCGAATCCGTGGATATTTGAACCCGAGTATCCGGGAAAAAGCAGAATATTGGATGGAAGAACAGGGAATTCTTTTAAACAACCTGTTATAATGGGAAAGCCTTATATCTTAAAATTAATTCATCAAGTTGATGATAAAATACATGGACGTTCCAGTGGACATTATGCACTTGTTACGCAACAACCCCTTAGAGGACGGGCCAAACAGGGAGGACAGCGGGTAGGCGAAATGGAAGTTTGGGCCCTGGAGGGATTTGGTGTTGCTCATATTTTACAAGAGATGCTTACTTATAAATCCGATCATATTAAAGCTCGCCAAGAAGTACTCGGAACTACCATTATTGGAGGAACAATACCTAAACCTACGGATGCTCCAGAATCTTTTCGATTACTCGTTCGAGAACTACGATCTTTGGTTATGGAACTGAATCATTTCTTTGTATCTGAGAAGAACTTCCGGATTCATAAGAAGGAAGCTTAATTGGACTGAATAAGAATTTTTATTCTATGATTGATCAGTATAAACATCAACAACTCCGAATTGGATCAGTTTCTCCTCAACAAATAAGTGCTTGGGCAAAAAAAATCCTACCTAATGGAGAGATAGTTGGAGAGGTAACAAAACCCTATACTTTTCATTACAAAACCAATAAGCCTGAAAAAGATGGATTATTTTGTGAAAGAATTTTTGGGCCTATTAAAAGTGGGATTTGTGCTTGTGGAAATTATCGAGTAATCGGAGATAAAAAGAACGACCCAAAATTTTGTGAACAATGCGGAGTTGAATTTATTGATTCTCGGATACGTAGATATCAAATGGGCTATATAAAACTGGCATGCCTAGTAACTCATGTCTGGTATTTGAAACGTCTCCCTAGTTATATTGCGAATCTTTTAGATAAACCTCTTAAAGAATTAGAAGGTCTAGTATACTGCGATGTGTGATTTGATCAAAATTCTTATTGTACAGATTCCGAATGAGAAACTGTCATTCCATTCAATTGAATTGGGATGCCCCGAATCTGACATGTCTCTTGGGATAAGTAACATGAAACTCAGAATTATGGATGTATTGAATACTCCCACAAATAAAAAAGAAAAAAAAAGGGGGGATTGGTCTATGGTCGATTCAGTAACAAATAAATATGAATTTCTAGCTGTACGTACCTTGTGAAAAAAAAAAATACTTTTTTTTTGTAGAATTAACTATTCCATCTTTTTTACAAAGAACTGAAATAATATTCAAATAAGTAAATATATCATGGTTTTAGAAGTCTATCCATCGCATATAGGCTTAAGGACATCATGGCATAACCGTCGAGGTGACGTCTGGACCTAAAAGATCGAATAGAATGATACATAAACAAGGAAATCTCTTATGAATTCCAGGATACTCCTTGATTCAATTTTAGGATATTCCTCGTTCGAAGGGAGGTAGACTACTCAAGAATTTTACATTTCATTTCTTTTCTGTCGTAATTGAGAATTAGATAAATAATTCAGAAAATCTAAAAAAAAATGTGTCAATGAAATGTTTGATTGGTCTTTATTGAGAACTTGAGTAAAGAGTAAACGTTTTATTTTAGATTAGAGGTTTTATAGAGTTTGAAAGTGGAAACCTTTTGCTTTATATTTTTTTGGTGTAACTACTTGAGCCGGATGAAAGGAAACTTTCACGTCCGATTTTGAAAGGGGGAGATCCTATTGAATTGGATCCTATCCAAATTTTTCGTTTGCTAGGCCCGTATTTAAAAAACCCACTTTCTTACGATTACGAGGTTTATTCGAATATGAAATCCAATCCTGGAAACACAGCATACCACTTTTTTTTACTACCCAGGGTTTTGATATATTTCGAAATCGAGA